ATCGATTTTCTTTCTTGACATAGAGATTTCAGAAAATTGATAGATAGAATTTTAGTGCGTCCAATAGGATTTGAACCTATACCAAAGGTTTAGAAGACCTCTGTCCTATCCATTAGACAATGGGCGCTTTTCATTCTATATCCGGATTTTTATCCTATCTCCTGTTTGGAAAAAAAGAATTGGATTGGATTTGAGATATTTTGTCGAAGACAGGTGTGTATTCACATCAACGATGCATCGACTCAAATTCATATGCATCGACTCAAATTCCTATGCAACGACTCAAATTCCTATGCAACGACTCAAATATGGGTGGAGCGGGTAGCGGGAATCGAACCCGCATCGTTAGCTTGGAAGGCTAGGGGTTATAGTCGACGTCGATTTCTTTAACATCGCTAATTCAAAACCGAACATGAAACTTTAGTTTCATTCGGCTCCTTTATGGAAAATAAATAAAGGTTTCCAAATTTAAGCCGTAAACGAAAAAAAGAAAGAAACCATAACACCTATGTCGGCTTTTCCCTTTGAATGGGTCCAAAACAACTCGCTTTATAGATGATCCCTCTAGAGTTCTAACAAATCCTTCTAGTTACTTCGTTCTCTATTTCTACTTGGGAGAATCCTGAGGAAAAGAATTGTGTTTCCACCGAGCTGAAACAATAAATATGTTGACTCTAGTAAACCAAAGTCATCATTTAATAGCTATTTCGCTTCAATTTTCCTTATACAAACAAAAAATTGAAGATCTAGTTACGATTTGAAATACACTTTTTGATCTTTATCCATAGACCCTTTACTCATACTCATTCAATTGGAAGTCTTAATCCAACAAAAAAATTATGCTTCGCGACTCCATAATCCAACTTTTCAATTTAGAATTGACCCTTGGATAGAAATCACGAGAATGTATATTTCTCCTCAAATCTGTCATTGAGAGGGAAAGGATTTATTCCTTTTCAGAAAGAAAGTTTTTTTGAAAGGAATATCTCGCAACGGAAAGACCCCTTAACTATTTAAGCTGTTAATAGAACGAATCACACTTTTACCACTAAACTATACCCGCTACAATGTGATTATTGTCTAGGAATGGGCCCTTTGTCGAACAAAAGAATCTCTCGTAATCAAGATAGGATCAGAACAGAATCACGAAACTCGCGTGTTGACGCGTTTCGCCGATCTCCCTTGATAAGATAGGAAAACAGGGTTTCTTTCCATTTTCAATAAGAAAAAAGAAATTGTGTAAGAAAGAATCCGTAACTGTCTATTATTCTCAACTTTTCCAGCCTCTCAATCTCAAGCAAAGACATTTTTTATCAAAAAAGAAGGAGAGTGTGAGTTTTAGCTTTTTTTGAAGACGGGTTTTTCCCTATTTATTTTATTTGATTCAATTACTAGATTTTCTGAATTCAAACCAAACAATGGGATCTAGTAAACAAGAAGAAAATCCTCGTATTTTTTTTGTGAATTCGGGGGGTTAAATCAAGTTTGGCCCTTAGAAGAAATAACTAAGTTTTAGTAGAAATAAGTTTCTTATATTAATTAAGGATGCTAAGTATGAAATGAAGTATGCTAAGTATGATGAGACCTTTTTTCTTTTTGTACAAACCGAGAAAGGGACAAGAATAAATAATAAGAAATGATACTTCTATGATTTATCAGAGGAACCCTGTTCTTTTCCAGTTCGATTGTTGTTGCTTCACTTTAATAACAAGTTTTTTCAAATCTAATAAATCACTGGGCCTATGATTCATTGGAATAAAATAAGAAAGAAATGACCTGGCCTGGTCAGTACCTAGCCAGGCCGGGGGATCAAAAATATTTTTGACGAAAAAAGGTTCTTTCCTTTTTTATCTATGGGAAATATCCTCGGTATCGAAATGGAATTCGAATGGAATTACTAATCAAATAAATCGTTATCTAAATTAGGATCTAATGAGTATCTATAGTCTAGAATCAAAACGAAAGACTAAATTACATAAAGAAATACTTTTTTGTTGATTCATGCATAATCATACTAGGGTAATTCTCCTTTTTCAAGTGGGAGAGATGGCTGAGTGGACGAAAGCGGCGGATTGCTAATCTGTTGTACGACTTCCTCGTACCGAGGGTTCGAATCCCTCTCTTTCCGTCTCTTCTGATGACTTGATATTTGCCTTTCAACATAAAAATAAAAAACTCGAACCGAACTATTTTCTCTGATTTTATCATAGTTCAATGTCTTAAATAGAGAAAATCAGAACTAAATTGGGAAATCCAGCAAGGAAACTCAAACCGCTTTTTTTATTCCTCACGCCCAGGATTACGTACTGGATCATTAGATAGGAATCCGAAGATGAAGAGAGAAACAAAGAATATCACTACTGTGTAAACGAAGAGTTTGAGAGTAAGCATTACAAAATCTCCAAGATCGTTTTTGGAAAAAGGGAAAATAGATTATCCATTTTTAGACTGCATATCCTATTTTGTTTTACACCAAGAAATGAAGTGCTTTCTAGAAAAGAAAGTCATTTTCAGAAATGCATTTCTAAATAAGATTCTTTCACCAAAATTCTTTTTCAGGCACCATCTCTCTAGATATACTATAGATAGTAATCTAGGAATCGTAGGTGACACTAATGAATATTAGTACTAGTAGCGTCCTTGGTCACTGGAAGTAGAAGGTCATAATTCGGATATAGGCATTCCCCAAATTTCTATGTGTGAATCGAGGGTTCCCAATGTAAAACTTATCGTAGTTTATCACTTATTAGAATCTTTTTCTTCTACAAAATGAGGAATGTTTGTCAGACAGTCGTCAAAATTTCATCGAAAACTTACAGCAGCCTGCCAAACAAGGGCTAAGAGCAAAAATAGTACAGGTATGACTGGCATAACATCTACGATTGGATTCAAAAAAGCGTAAACCTCGGGCAATTTAGCGAAAATCAAACTAATTGAATGAAGGGCAGAATTAAAATAGATACAGATCAAACTAAAGATATTCAGCATAACAAAAATTTCCTTCTTTAATTGTATTTTGATTGATTGATATGATAGAAGGAAAAAATAAAGTAATTAAGGTACACCAAAAATCTTTATTTTTAGTTGAATCACCAAATCAAAAAGTCTTCCCTGCTCAAACGAGAGTAGAAGGAATCATACTTTCATACATTATCTTAATTGAATTATATGTAATGATCAATAAATTCTGTTGGACTCGACAACTACACGTGTTAAATCCTATCAATAATCTAAATTAAATCCATTTCATAGAGCTTTGGGCGGGTATTGATAAACCAAAATTATTATTACTATAATAGTGAATGTTTAGGAATATTAAAAAGACTAAATGGGGCGTGGCCAAGAGGTAAGGCAGCGGGTTTTGGTCCCGATACTCGAGGGTTCGAATCCTTCCGTCCCAGGGCAGTCTGATTTGAAATGTAAACTTAGAATCGGCTGCCTCACTTTTTCAAAAAGTGATTTCGTGGAAAAGTGATTTCGTGGAAAAGTGAACTCGCGGAAATGTTTTCGATACTAATTATATTCTTAAACCCAATGACTATTCATGATTCCATATTGAATCAATTCTATAATATACGCGTTTCAAGCAAGAAGGAAAACTGATATGATCAAACTTCGTTTAAAACGATGTGGTAGAAAGCAACGTGCTACCTATCGAATCATTGCAATTGATGTTTACTCCAGAAGAGAAGGGCGGGATCTCGGGAAAATAGGTTTTTATGATCCGAAACAGAATCAAACCTATTCAAATATTCCCGCGATTCTATATTTCCTTGAGCAGGGGGCACAACCAACCAAAATCGTTCATGATATTTCATCAAAGGGATCTGTTAGTAACTTCGGGTTAAGTCAAGGATCGAAAAAAGGGATGGATAGCACTAATAAAAAAAAAAAGGAGGTCACATTGAAATGATAATGAAATTTCTCTTGGAGTTCATTTATCCAATTCTTATTATTGTATCTGGTACAAAGATGAACGAAAGGGCTCTTAGGAACGGAACATATTTTGACAAGCCTGCTCCAACCATTTGTTTACTGGAAGAAAACCTAAAGAAGGGAGATGGGAAACCGCCTCGTTTAAAACTAAATCCTCGACTATATCGTTTAAAATCAAATCCTGTAGCACCTAATCCAGATCCTGTAGCACCTAATCCAGATCCTGTAGCACCGAATCCAGATCCTGTAGCACCGAATCCAGATCCTGTAGCACCGAATCCAGATCCGATAGCCCAGAATCCTGGATTATCTCGTTTAGAAAAAATAGCAAAAATTGACGCTGCTTTGGAAATCAACAGGGCTCTCTTGGACGAGAAGGAAGAAGCCTTTTTTACACTAGTCAATCGGATGGGCAATTTCGGAAAGAATCTTCCAAATCTTCCCCCAACTGGTGTTGTAAATGAAAGGATGTGGAAGTGTTTTGACGCAAACAACAAGACGTATAAAAAAGTAATGGAATCCAAAGAGATTCCTCGATTATATTTCAGAATTTCCCTTTTCGAAAGTGCCAGAGAAAAGCTTCAAAATGAAGAACCCAACGAGGGGTGATTTAACGAATGAGAAGGAAGCTTCCTTTATGTCTCAGAGTATTTCCCTTTTGTAAAGAAAAATTGTGAAGTCAGGATCCAAATTAATTTGATGCATAACAGAGAAAGTTGGGGTTGCTTTCTCTATTATGGGTATAGAAACAATAATAATCGAGAATTCGATTTTGAATTCTAACGATTTAGTTATTCAGAATTCATAGTCAATTTTAGCCCATGATGAGTCAAGGTCATTGGGGGACTAGCAAGGAAGAAAAAATATATATTTATATGAATAGGGGGTTCATGTCAAACAAACAGAAACGGATCTTGATCTTGTGGTTTTTATTCTCTTGTACTACTTTCTTTGGTATCCTATTTTTCTGGCGTTTCGTTGTGATTTTCGGCCCTAATCGGCAGTTTAGGGATAAGACCGATTCAGTTGTGTATCTCCGGGACAGTGAAGACGGAAATAAAAAGTATCTGACCAAAACTCCAAAAATGATCTATAGATTGCCATTGAAATATCCGGAAACTACGGAAGATTCCCAAGATATATCTTTTCCTGGGACAAATGATATACTTGTTACTCCAACCGAGTCTGGTGCAACTAATTTCCCAGATCTATCTTTTCCTTTGACAACTGATATACTGTTTCCTCCAATCGAGTATTTTGAAACTATAGCGAATTCACAGGATAGATCTGTTACTGGAACAAGTGATCTCTTGCTTACTCCAACCGAGTCTAGTGCAACTAATTCCCCAGATATATCTTTTCCTTTGACAAATGATATACTTGTTACTCCAATCGAGTATTTTGAAACTATAGCGAATTCACAGGATAGATCTTTGACTAGGACAAGTGATCTCTTGTTTCCTGAAATTCCTTCGAGATCCCAGGAAACTACTGAATCGTACCCACAATTATCTTCTCGTTTTGTAGAGGAAATCCTTTGTCCTGAAATTCCTTCGAGATCTCCGGAAAATCCTGAAGGTTTTTCACAACGTTTCTCTTTCCGGGTTCCGGATGAAATCCTTTTTCCGGAAATTCCTCAGAAAAGTCGGGAAACAAGGGAATTTATGGTAGTCGGCGGTGTTGAACAGATTCATCCTCAAATCAAAACCACAACCGACCAAGTAGCGGAAACTACAAAGCAGATGGAACAAATCAACTTTGAAATTATGGAACGAACGGACCAAATGATTGTGGGTATTAAGCCTCTTGAGGGCGTCTCGCTTCAGGTGGAGGCGCGGTATAAAAAGGGTGGTCTTGGAGTCTCCCAAGATGTCTATAAACTATTAAAACCGATCGTTTATAGCTATTTATCACGGGATCCGATGGATTCCCAACCCGCAGTAAAAAAGCTATTTCGAACCACTCTTCACGACATTATCGATCAGAAAGATTCGGCTTCAGATGTAATAGAAACCCTAAAGACCGAACTCCTGAGAAAGGATTGGTATTTCTTAGAGCAGAAAAACCACCAAATGAAGTTATGCCAGAACAAACTGGTTTGTTTGCAACAACAGGATTCTGGGCCGGTATTGGCTGATAGAAATCTCGATTCTCCGACTCCAAGAGAGGGGATCGGGCGCTTTAGGGCCGTTCGTCAGGAAGAACCTGCCGGGGATCTGGCAAGGCCTATCCCAACCGGGGTTGCTATCTCCCCCAGTAGGTCATCCGCCGCCCGGATAGGCCGCACCCCACGGACAAGGAGTCCTAGGTCTGCGGTCACGGGCAGGTCATCCTCCGCCCAGATAGGACAATCAAGCAATCCACGGACAAGGAGTATTCGGGTTTCACAAACTCCTACGCGTGCGGTCACGGGCAGGTCGGCCTCCGTCCAGATAGGACAATCAAGCAATCCACGGACAAGGAGTATTGGGGTTTCCCAAACTCCTCCGCGTGCGGTCACGGTCAGGTCGGCCTCCGCCCAGATAGGACAATCAAGCAATCCACGGACAAGGAGTCTTGGGGTTTCCCAAACTCCTCCGCGTGCGGTCACGGGCAGGTCGGCCTCCGCCCAGATAGGACAATCAAGCGGGACAAAGAGGATTAAATATTCTCAAACTCCGTCTCGTAGGGTTCGGGGATTCTCCCAGGACAGCAGGGGACGTTCTGATTAAAGTCGACAATAGGTTAGGAACTTTGAATTAATTAAACGAATTAAACTGAATGAAAAAGTAGGCAAGGGGGGGCTGAGGCTGTCCTCCCTCTGTGAGTTTTTTTTGCATTGGGCTCTTTTTTCATCAACTGATAGAAATATCCGAGCGAAGTAAATTGAATGAAAAAGTAGGCAAGGGGGGATGAGGCTGTCCTACCTCTGTGAGTTTTTTTGCATTGGGCTCTTTTTTTATCAACTGATAGAAATATCCGATAGTTTGCCAGACTTTTTCTTGACAGAACGATAACGCGATGGCCCCACGTGCTCTGATTCATTATTTGAATGCTGATCCAAGAGCGATACCAAAGTGTTTCAAGGAAGAGTTACCTTGACATCGGTCTGCCTCCTGCCTAGATTACCCTAAGTGAACTGAAGTCTCTATCGCTCCGCTCAAAGAGTCAAATATGAAACTTTATACATCTATCTTAAAGTTCATAGGACTCAAATATATTAGTTTGAGGTCCTTATACTCATTATGACTAGCATTGAATGGACTGGGTATTTACCTTATTAATTATGAAATCAACATTGGGTTCCATTTGTACCCTAAATTGGGATCCAAATCGAACCAAAAGTCAGGCTATTATTCTTTTATTTACTCAAATACATAGAGTAAGACCTAGATTTCTCTATAAACAAGATAAATTCTGTTGATTGCATGATGGACTTCCCTGAAAAACGTTGGTGTAAACGAGGTGCTCCACCTAACTGAGCTATATCCCTTGTGCTACTTTAGCATGGAAAGAATTTCTTGTCAAGATGAATATCCCACATGATAGGATAGCTTCGGATCCGTTTCCTGCCAAGCCAAGGATTGGTATTGCGTAGAAATAAGATTCCGTCTATGATATAATCAATCCATTGATACGATGGATCCCTTGTGTTTCTCTTTGTGCTGATAAATAACCTACTTAACCCAGCGGTTAGAGTATTGCTTTCATACGGCGAGAGTCATTGGTTCAAATCCAATAGTAGGTAGAACTTATTAGATACCGGAGGCCCTGGTATCTAATAAGTTTTGCTACACACTATCTTTTTTATTTATTCCCCCGACTCCTTGGAGTTTAGTTCTTTTTTGGTTGGATCATATTCCCCATACATTTTATGGGGATTCAATTGGCAGAATCCAAATACGTCGGATAAACGGAATTTCTTTGGTGGGCACACCAAGGAGCTATGAAATAACGTCGAGAGTCTCTACTCGCGTCCGAGCTCGTCTGACAGCTAAATTTGCCTCAATTGTTTGTCTTTTGTCTTTAGCTCTACTCAAGTTAGCTTCAGTTATGTCAAGAGTTTGCCGAGCTTCTTGTGGATCAATGTCACTATCCTTTTCCGCATCATTTACTAAAATGGTGATTTCATTATTGCCTATTCTAGCAAAACCACCCATGAGAGCTATTTTTACCCATTGGTCGTTAAGGCGTATTTTCAAAATACCTATATCTAGAGCTGTGGCAATAGGGGCGTGATTTGGTAATACACCAATTTGGCCACTATTAGTAGATAAAATGATTTCTTTCACTTCCGCATCCCAAACAATTTGATTAGGAGTCAATACACAAAGATGAAAAGTCATTTCACGCTCTCCACTTCTAAGTTCATAGCCTTCTCGGTAGCTTCATCGATGGTACCTACCAAATAAAAGGCCTGCTCAGGAAGACCATCTAATTTTCCGGAAAGGATCAGTTGAAATCCCCTAATGGTTTCGGCGAGACCAACATATTTCCCTGGAGAACCAGTAAATACTTCTGCTACGAAGAAGGGTTGTGATAAGAAACGTTCCATTTTTCGTGCTCTTGCTACGGTTAAACGATCCTCTTCCGACAATTCATCCAACCCAAGGATAGCTATAATGTCCTGAAGTTCCTTATAACGTTGTGAAGTTTGCTTAACTCTTTGCGCAGTTTCGTAATGTTCCTGACCAACAATCCGAGGTTGTAGCATAGTTGACGTGGAATCTAAAGGATCTACTGCGGGATAGATCCCTTTGGAAGCGAGGCCTCTTGAGAGTACGGTAGTCGCATCTAAATGTGCAAATGTCGTAGCAGGGGCGGGGTCGGTTAAATCGTCCGCAGGTACATAAACTGCTTGAATAGAAGTTATGGATCCCTTTTTGGTAGAAGTAATTCTTTCTTGTAAAGAACCCATTTCTGTACTAAGGGTAGGTTGATAACCTACAGCAGAAGGCATTCTGCCCAATAAGGCGGATACTTCAGATCCTGCTTGTACAAAACGGAAAATATTATCGATAAATAGAAGGACGTTTTGTTTATTAACATCCCGGAAATATTCTGCCATGGTTAAGGCAGTCAAACCAACCCTCATACGAGCTCCCGGCGGTTCATTCATTTGCCCATAGACAAGAGCTACTTTTGATTCTGCAATGTTTTGTTCATTAATCACTCCAGACTCTTTCATTTCCATGTAAAGGTCATTTCCTTCACGAGTACGCTCGCCTACTCCCCCAAATACGGATACACCCCCGTGAGCTTTGGCAATGTTGTTGATCAATTCCATGATGAGTACTGTTTTACCCACTCCAGCTCCACCGAATAGTCCTATTTTTCCCCCACGACGATAAGGCGCTAAAAGATCCACTACTTTAATCCCGGTTTCAAAAATGGATAATTTGGTATCTAATTCTATAAAGGCAGGCGCAGATCTATGAATCGGAGATGTTTTTCGAGTATCGACAGGACCTAAATTATCAACAGGTTCTCCAAGAACGTTGAAAATTCGTCCGAGAGTCGATCCACCGACTGGAACACTTAGGGGAGCTCCTGTGTCAATCACATCCATCCCTCTCATCAGACCATCTGTAGCGCTCATAGCTACAGCTCTCACTCGATTATTTCCTAATAATTGCTGTACCTCACAAGTAACAGTAATTTGTTGTCCGGCAGTATCTCGGCCCTTCACTACCAAGGCGGTGTAAATATTAGGCATCTTGCCTGGGGGAAAGGATACATCCAGTACTGGACCAATGATTTGAGCGATACGCCCCGGTTTTTTTCCTTCAAGTGTGGAAACCCCAGGACCGTAAGTAGTCGGATTGAGTTTCATGATCGTAATCAAAAAGCGAAAGAGAAGAAATCACAAACAAAAAAAGATACTATCGTGAGCGAGAGCAAGTGAATCGGTTAATTCAAAAAGAAATGGGAGTTAGGACTTCATTTTGATGGTCCCATCCAACCGAATCCAATGCCATTCCATTGTTTACTCATTCAATGTGTGAATTTTCAAGTTCAAATAACACCAACATATTTTCAAAATATGAAGTAGATGTAGAAGAATCATGCATGAGGAAGTGTTTCA